GCACTGGACCGAGAACCGAGCTATATGCTCAATAGTCGACTTCTTCTCCTCACCGGAAAAGAGAACAAACTCAGGCACCTTATACCCCGAAACTGATGAACTCGGTCGATCCAATCAGGGTATGGTTTCCTAGACGTCGGCCTCATTAAGGGCCTGACGTCAATTCCAAGCTGCTGTAGCGCCTCGACCATGTAATTTCTTTCCAGATCCGATGGTGCCTGTGGAACTGTTGTGGCGGGGAATGTCCCTAGTTGTGATGCTTGCTGCTCTGGTTCCCTTTCGCCCGTCGACCGTCGTACACGTGATTGAGACTCCGCACCCTGCTCGGTTCCTTGTTGGCCGACAGGCATTCCTCCTACTTGACTCGGAAGCAGGAAAGATGAGATTTCGGCTCTTAAGTGAGTACCCTCCCCTAAAAGGGGCACTTCACGGTCTAACACACTAAGGAAGGAAAAGGCGGGAAGTGAACTACCTGACACTCTCATTAGAACGGCGAATACCGGTCCCAAAAATCCTGTAATAAATGCTATAACTTCATCAAGGTCTATTTGAGGAAACTAAAGGAGCCTTCACTTCACTTACTGCCTTAGAAAGGAAGAAGCTTCATTTAGGCACCTACCACCTTGCATTGTCGCTCTGCTCTTTGCTCGCTGTCTGGGAGCTCCACTCATCACCCCTATCACTCGACACCCCAACCTTTTCATTCATTACAGTAATGTGATTCCATATATCTGATGATTCGGCAGGAGGAAAGAGGCAAGGCTTTGACAGATCCGCTGAAGAAGGATCGGGGTTAGAACTAGTCTGAAGCTTGTCAAAAGGCTTTTGACGGTTTGAAGATGGCGATGGTGATTGAGCCGGTGCTGAAATTGCCTTAGTTTGATAAGCCATTTTCGGTTTAAACTTTCGCTTCTGGCAGAGACCTTGACAGGCTGAGAACTTGACCAGTTGGTGATGCAAGCAGTCAAGTGGTACGCTACAGCGGGCGAAAAAGAGGTCAATGGAATTGACGTGGGTAGCTATGTAAAAACCGATTCCTGACAATACGGACTATTCTTTTTAATGTGCATACTGTCGCCTTGTCTCGGATATAAGGCCTAGGAATCAAATCAGGTGTTAGCAGAAAGAGAGAAAGAATGGGTGACTCTCTATGTGGCGTGCGAAAAGCAAGGACCAGGAAAAAGATATGTTACAGAATTAATGCGGCTAGGAGCTGCCAATTAAGACACTTTTTGCTATTCCCCGATCGGAGCATATAAACTCTTTATTATCTTTTAAAAAAGTCATTGATAGGTTAGTAATTCAGATGAACTGGATTTATCATTCCTTTTCCTTCCCCTTTCTTACTTATCCCCCAGCCAACTGGGGCTGGTTACCCAACCAAGGCTAAGCAGGTAGGGGACCCGGGCAGGCTCACTTAATCCTACAGGGGACGTACCATAGCACCCCAGTACCCTTCATGCGGACGTAACTTTGGATTCAATCAAGCCTTGCATGCCCAAAAGCTCATAGCCAGATCGTCCATTAAGGGTCGAGACTGAAAAACAATCCCCGTAAGATAGGCAATCTAGCCTTTTGACTAAATAGATATGGGCAGGGAATCTTGAACTACAGGAATGAAGAGAGCTCTCCTAGATCGGTCTTTTCCGGAGATAGACTCCAAGGAGTGGGACTTTTTTTCTTACATGGAACTTGCTAAAATCGTTGAAACATCAATCCTCCCTTCCATGGATCTGTTTTGGCGATTTTAATGAAATCCTATATTCGAGTGAGAAGCAAGGTGGTCCTCTCTTTATCTTTTAGTGCCATTTGAATTTGATTATAATCAGAAAAACCTTCAATGAAGAATAACATGAAATCACATCTATGTGGGGCAGCGGAAAATCATCTTTTGGGCTGGCCCTATTTAAATCTCGGTAGTCAACACACATGCGAACTTTCCCATGGGCTTAAGACCCCCCTTTTTTAACTCAACTCATGCACTCAGAAATATCTCCTGACTTGAGTCCTTCTCTTCCCGAAGAGCTGATGAGCATGGGATATAGATTCAAAACAGATATGTATGTGGTCTTCGTGTACCTCCACCTACAGGGCTGGCTGTGCCCACCATCTTTATCTTTGCCTCCCCGGAAGAAGAATAGCCCCGCTCTCTAGCCGACTGATGCCGTTGATCATCTAACTGAGAGGGAACGTGTCACATTATAGGTGAACGATCAGAGATGTCCTATAATCACCACGATGAGGCTGGTCCCTCTTTTACTTTTAGTAGACTCAGCTATGAATATGAATGAAGAAATGAATGCCGGGCTCTTTCTTTCACTGCTAACCCCAAGAAGTTTCTTAATGCTGATACTTTCTGTTTCGTCGAGCCCCATGTGGTCCTCCTTTGAGTGTGGGAAAAATTGGATGAATCCGTCAAGTCAAGGTCAACGTACGTAGCAGCAAGGATGGTGCATCGCCTATTTATCGTTCTCGCTCGGGAGCCAAAACGAACACGCCTGATACCTACTGTACTGGACCTTCGACCAGGCATTCTTGTCGAATCTACACCAACCATCACTGCATTGCGCTCGAACAGTTGAGCGGCCGCCGGCCGGCAACTTCTGTACACAGATATAGATTCATTCTTCGTACCTGGTCCAACCTCACAACCCTTCGCGGGTTGGTCAGAAGTCAGTCTTGTTTGGTAAGACGGAATTGGACAAAGGACAAAGAAAAGAGAGTGCTCGACCGGAACAACGGCCAACAAAGACCGTAATTACATAGATAACTGCTCCTCCCCTTCTCCGTCTTTAAGGCGAACCGTATGGCGGCTGGAAAGAAAGACGACCTCACCTTCTCGTAGATGGTGTCGAGTATCCCTCGTTGACCTTCTTTTGTAGATAATCTTCAATGAGTGGAAACAAGCAACCTTACTAAGAAAGGTGCTTCTTTAGTAAGGCCGGCTTTAGAGCAGAGCCCAAGCCCCAAAATATGATGAGAAGAAGAGGGGCCGCCCTCTTTTCTTTTTCGCACCAATCCTTATTTACTACTATATCTTTTTTTGTTTTGGGTGTATAGCTCAGTTGGTAGAGCGTTGGGCTTTTACCCTAGTAGTCGCAGGTTCAAGTCCTGCTATACCCAAACCTACCTTACACTATCCTTACACTATACTATTATAAATAAAAAGAAAAGTATAAAGGATGCGTAGTAGCATTCAAAGATCACTCTTTGGCCTTTAGACTTGCTTCAGCGACTTCGCCCTTTAAGTGACAAGGGGGGTGAAGGTACTCAATTTTACTGGACCGCCTTACTAATAAAGGTTTCTTATGAAAGAAAAAACACTCTCCTTGAGGGGGAACGTCGTTTCACGGGACTGTCTAAAGAGACTCCAGGTGTTAAAACAACTATGTAACTTAATGAAAAACTATGGCAGAAAATCCTTAGGCGCTTTTAAGCCCTCTTGGCAGACTATGACCAATTCCAGATCATAAGGGAAAATCAGCTCTATGTGAAAAAGGTGCTTTGCATAAGGTCTAGTTCCTTGGGCACTGGATTTTCGACGGCATGAGTTGGTCGAATCTTCTTTTACCTCGAAAGTGAAGTTAGGAGTTGTCCCAAGCCAAGTGAGTCTTTGACTTCGGTAAGGAAGTTCAATTCTTTCTGCAGAGAATGACCTGCCTAGTGCTTTTTGAATGGAATCATCAGCATCCAATTTCCTCTTGGGAGAAGAGAAGGAGGAAAGAAGAGTATGAAACCGGACATTGATTGACTCATTGATTCCGAGATAGGCTCCTGCTCAAAGCAAAGCCAGGCTTTAGGAAATATTCCAAGGATCAGAAAGAAATTGATATGATTCAAAGACTCCCGACCAGCGTTTACTAAAGCTACAACAGCTTCAGCCATATACCAAAGAAAAGATAGGCGAAAATCCATCAACCTCTGGGTAACGGGCAGGCTTTTCTCTTTAACTGGGCTAGCGCTTCGAGTTCAGGTGCGACTTCTTTCAGAAGCGACAAGAAAGGCGGAATGTCAACTAGATTCAAGCTGGATGCCAATGAAGCCGGTCATTCCGATTGGGAAACCCCAGGTGGAACAAAGCGAGATATTCCATTTTGGTGCAAAGAACCGCTCCTCCTTCCCTTCCCCTCTCTTTCTCTTCGTCCCGGGATGGGATAGAGCCTTGTACCCTTTCACTAAAGGGACGGTTCCCGAGCTTGGCCGCACCAAATCCTGGAAGTGGCACCGCTTTGGCGATTGGCAAGACATATCCGAGGAGCGCTGCCTGAACGAAGCGTGGGCGTAAAGCATCAAGTGGAGGCGCCGAATCCTTGCAAGAGGGGGGTACTTAAGCGGGATCGACCGGTCAAAGCCAAGTCCAGACGAGCTGGCCAAAAGGCATAGGGCCAAGGCTGAGCTGGCAGGTTCATCTCTCTCGATCCAATCCGTCTTCCCTGGCTCCCCAACACACTCAAAAACCTCCTACCCATTCCTACCCTATTTTCTATCTTTCTGGCCTTCCAAGCCATTTATCTGCCCAGAGATAAACCACTCCCCAGGCCTCCTGGTCTCGACTAGTAAAAATTCTGTCCATTTCCCCGATACGCGGGACATACGTGTCATACTTTGCGTGATGTCATCTATGTGACGTTTACTATTAGGAGAAAAGAGTTCCACATCTCTCTCTGAATTAAGCGATTTAAGCACGGATATCAATAATCGAAAAACAGCCTTCTATTCTGTTATCCCAAGATAAATAGATTTTATATGGCATTTCACTGGGTCCCATTGATAGGTAACTATTGTTACAAGACTTCTCTAATAAGATCTTCCTTAGACCGGAGAAGGACTTGATCTAGAAGCTTCCTATCCCAACCCCCGACCTGTGCTATCCATTCTAGTGCGCCTAGGACTGACTGTTAGGGAGAATCTATCTTCTTATCAGTTCGTTATCGCTCAGATATTCCCTATGAAAAAAGGAATTCCCTCTTGAGTTATGCTTCTGGTTCTTCTTCCTCAACTTGCCCTAGCCTTTAACCAGCCCTCGCGCACAGATTTAGGACAAGAGTTCAACACAGGACTTTCCTATTGATTGACTTCCTTGGCTGTATTGTTGGATTGCTTAACTAGTTGTTTACCGAGCCGAGGGGCAGCTTTCCAAAAAGGGCTTTCCCAAGGCCGTCTAACAACTGGCTTGATCCCGAAAGAAAGATAGGAACCTACCACGTCATTTCTCCAGTTATTGATTTAAAAACCGGTTATCAAGCCGATTCAAAATTACGTATTATGACCACAGAAACCATCCCAACTGGTATGCGCGCACGCGGGCCAGAGATATCGGAGGGCAAAAGCCTTGCCTTGATGGCAGTTATTCCCGAGAAACCAGGAGAACCGGAGCGGAGAGGGCTAGGCCAAGAGTACCGAGCTGCAGCCGACCCGTTAATAAGACGGGAGTGCCCCTTTTCTCTAGTACCAACGATGGACGAGAAGGCTGTGGTTGGCGTACCGAAACTGACGCTCGACTGTTAAAGGTGCGCCGCTGAGAGGGAAGAGCCAGAAAGGTTCGGCACCCTCCAGCACACCATGGGTGACGCGATAATGGCTCCATACGGGGGGAACGAGGATATATTAGGGGAAAAAAAGGTCCTTCCACAACCAAAAAAGTGCCCGAGGTTGGTTTATAGGATAATAGGTGGAATTACCCTGCTAGCAACAACGAAGGAAGGCTGGCTTGGAGATCTCGGGAAGGGAAGTACCGCTGGGCGCCCTTTACCGATGATGGCTCAGTCTGTCTGCTTTCCGTAGCTTGGCTTTGCTGCTTGCTTCCATTCAATAAAGCTTTCAGTTGAGGATGAAGCTTACGACGGTGTTCAAAAAAAGGTTTAGCTATAAAAAAGGCGGTTAAAGAGAGTTCTAACGTAGGGCGACAAATGGTTTTCCTAAAAGGGGTGTCCCCCTGAGACTTCCTAAGTCCTAGTTGCAGCTTGATAGACTAACTAGTTACTTAACTTAATTTACAGATTCACCATCAATCGTTCCTTGTTTAGGGGATTTAGGATAGGAAGAGGGCTAAGCTCAACTCAAAGATGCCATTCGATGCAGCAGATTCTCCTATTGATTAACGTCCTGAACCACCAGGAGCTATTCTTTCGAAAAGAGCTTCTTCAGAAGTGGCGAACTAATTCATTCAATTTGATGCATCCATTACGACATGGCTTGCTTGTTTGTTAAAGTAAGGACAGCCGGACAAACAGCTGAAAAAAGGGCGTGAAGACTGAGGGATGAGGCAGCTCTGGCTATCTGGTACTGGTCGTGGATGGTTTGCGAATTAACTTATTTCATTTCCCTTGGTTGAAGAATGGACCTATCTGAAGATATTATGATGCTCGAATCAGATTGGAGTTGAATTGTCCAAACTCAGCTGGAGTAGCTGAGTTTATTCAAAACGGCAGTAGGTCTCTCCCAACAGCTAGATCAGCGGCAGTACAACATTTGTGGCCAGAAGTAAAGGAGATTGAGTTCCTTCTTATGCTTGTTCCGGATAGACTTCTTTGGAGTCTTAACCCGGATGGTGGTTTTTCTTTCAAATCAGCATCCTAAGGTTCTTTATGCAGGAGTCGTAAGGCTTAGAAGATAGGACCAGGCTGATACGAAAATGAATTGGTTAGATTAATCCTTGATTCATGTAAGCCTGACTGGTCTTAGATGGAGAAAGTTCGACTGAAGAAATGGAAATTAGGCTCTTTTTTTATAAGAATTGTGCCCTCTGACGATTCGCGGTAAACTCTGGCTCGGGGGACCTTTGCCTTCATTTCTTTCAGAACCTCTCTTCTTTAGCAATACTTCGCTTGTACAAGTTCTGCAAATAGAATAGGAATAATGGTTCGGTCCCGGTCGGGCTCGTCTATGGATTTTAGAAATCCTACCAAGAACCGGCATTCCTACTTTCACTCGAGAAGCCGATTAAGATCGGATGCGCTCGCCCAGCTAAAAAGATAGGTATACTGTAACTGGAAAGTGACCTCTTTGTATTTTTCGAGGAAAGCCGAAAGTCCTACTATGGTTTAGAAAAAAATCCGATCAAGTTTTCAGATTTCAACCAAGCTCTCCGAAGGGAAATTGACTTTCATCCAAAAATACGGGGTTTTCTTAAAGTTTTGCAATCCAAAATAGGCTCCTCACCTATAATTTGATAGAATCGAGTTCTTAGAGATGAAAAGAGAGGCAATGAGAATTTTTTGGTGTATCGTATAATAAAGAGAAAGGTTGAGAAAGAAAGGACCAACGACGATGAAGACAGAGAGAGAGATATAGAAAGTGTGCCGCGAGTGAGAGGTCCATTCACTCTTCTTTCGAAATTCTCGAACATGATGAAGAGCTCTTCAAGACCACAGCGAAATCGACATGAAAGTCTTCAATAGGTAATGCTAGTTCCGCTTTGCCCCAATGATCATCCATTGATTTAACCACCTTCCAATCGCCAAGGACCAGCCATGTCAATGTGATATGATGCTCATTCAGTTCTATCCAAAGTTGTCGGCGATTAATATAGCCATTATGAGCATAAACTCCAGAGACAACTACACTACCTTCCGCTTTACCCAAGACAAAAATGGATCCGAAATCAATAAGACTTCTACACTTACATTACGAAAAAAACAAAAAATTCTACCAAAATCAAAAGAAAGACAGAGAGAGAAAAGAGTTCGAATACAATACTATGCTATCTTAAGGTCGATCAAACTTCCAATCCTTCAAAGTTAGAGATTCGGAGATCGCCCACGGAAGCTGTAAATCCATCCCGAGAGCTATCCAAGGATGGGAGGGTCACTGGGTTCATACATCTTGGCTCCTTCTGTCTGAATGGCTGTTTAGGGTCCAAGGACCCGCCGGGGACTCCGTACAAGGTAGATCGAGCGCGAGTGATGATGACTGAGCCCTACCTAATCCATCTTATTTGACGAATCCGGGGGTCAAGCTAGCAACTAGGTCCATTGGATCAATCGTGAGAGATTAAGGTCTTGCTACGCTATGATCCGGTGTGTTGGGAGGTCACTCCTCTCGCAGGATTAGGATGAATCGCAGGAGATGTTTGAGTTCTACTGCCTCGTCGCGCTTACCTTAGTCTGAAACTTGTGCGATGCCCCCGTGTCGACTAAGGTCACTTTGTCTCGTCCGTTTACCGTGACCCCTATGGAGTGGAGTAAAGCATGCGCCTCTCCTGCTCGACTCACTCATTGTCCTCTTAATCGTATTCAGCAGCTGCCCCTGCCCCTACTATCAAAGCGACTCCTCTTGACGGAAGATAGGCAAATCTTGAATCCGATTTTCTTTATGCCAGTTCGAGCCTGGCGAGTCGCTCCTTTGTTCGTAGGGGGAATCTCAGAATATTAGTCGAATTTAGGATCTATCACCGTATAGTGATAAGTGATATAAGGAAAAAAGCTTTTCATTTTTTGCAGGAAAAGGTTGAACCTGTTGGCGACCTACGACATGCTTTTCAGCGGCATATCATGGATGGGAGTCTGCATTTTTTTCTCCAACAATTAAACCATCACGGTAGATATTCATAAATTTACCGTGAATTTATCCGATATTTTACGGATTCAGACTTCCGTCGATTGTATGGCCTTCCCTTACCCTAAGTTTCGAGAGAAAAGAGTGAACTGAAAGCATAGGCTGAAGCCGAAGCTGCAACCAAAGATGAGTGGCTGTTGCCCGGACACCGAACTATTGGCTTTAGCGACCCAATGTCTGTAGATGAAAGACGAGTTCGGAAGTACTGGATAGGTGCCTCCCCCACGAAATGTAGCTTATGCGGAACCTATTACCCCTCAACCACCAACTAGCAGCTCTTGATAGAGAAGCTCTGTAAGGGCAGGCCCCACTCAATGCGGTTTTTGTCTTTTCTTGATGAAATCCTCTCTTATTGAATTTCTTCTTTGTGCTGATAGGGAAGCCCTTTCTTTGGACGACATAAACCAAAAAACATCCTCTTACTGGGCAGGTAGTAGCGTTAGCGTACTAAGAGCCCTCTGGTTGCATTGAAAAAAGATGAGCTTTTTCCCCCTAACTACGGTGGTTCAGAAGATGCCACATCTGCCTCAAGACCCACAGCTTATTCAACAGCTTACGCCCCGCGATTTGTTGCTTCCAAGGTTTTCGATTGGTCTTCTTTCTACCCGGGTAGAAAGCCATCGTCTCAGTCGGTGGCCTAAGATAAGCCAACTTACAAGATCGGATTAGCAAATCATGAAACCTGCCAAAGAAGAGCTTCCAATCGCATATTGCGCCCATACTAGTACCTTTTGTTGTACCTACTTAGGCCACATCTCCTTCCTTCCCAGCATGTCTGTCGTCTTCTTTCAAAGAGGCCATTCTTGGTCTTTCAACTAACCCGAAAAGGGCTACTTACCAATCAAAAGATAAAAAAGAACGAATGAGATAGCTTCAGCCAAAGCCACATTTGAGGATCTTGAATCCGCCGTGAACAAGATCCCCTTCTAGTCGGAGGAAAAAGCCGATGTTAGCAAGATGCTAGTGCTCATGCCAATAGCCACTATCCCAGATTCCATGCAAGTGCTAGAATCCGATCTGACTCCTCACGCTGGCAAGGAAAGAAATGACATAAAGGGAGGTCCTAACTGAATGAATTGAGGTTGAGTAAAAGCCATTCGCTTGAGAACAATTCTGCGATTGGAACTCGATCTGGGATTGGGAGAAGCCTTCTAAGCCCGTCCACTGCCCTGGTCCGCTCATCTTACTCTAAGCAATTCCTAACTGACTGAAGACTTTGACTCAAGTGGACACTTCTGTCCATCTAAGATTGTGACTATTGTGTTTTCGAAATCGGGAATATCCGAGTGATAACGAACTGCCCTTTCTTTATACTTGATAGGAGGATCCCTCAAGGAAGCAGGAGGAGCTAGTTTCGAACCCGACACTGCACGATCCTTTGTAGCCGTAGTTCTGGGATTGTAGGGAGCGGGAATGCTTTGAAGCTCAATGAAGGCAAAGCCCGTTGACACGTTTTTCAACCTTAGATTCCGCCCTGGAAGTTCATGAGTTAGAGAAGCCTTTCCCGGTGGAGCTAATAATAGAGCTGCGACCAAGCCACAAAGGCTAAAGCCGGTTTTTCTAATGAACCAGGAGTTCCCCCCAAATTGAGTGAGTTAGGATTGCGCCAAAGGAAAGGGGACCCAGAAGTCAAGGCGAGAACGATTGGTTGAACGGTTTTCAATCTTTTGGGTACATTTTCGGTTCCCAGTACAAAGTCATTGATAGCGGAAGCCTCTTTTTGATCTTGATCCGAAAGTGACGATGCAACGAAGACTATGAGTTGAGGCATTCACTTCGAATATTACCAAGCCCCCAGCCCGCCAATAATAGAATGAGTTCAACCATGGAAGGACGGGCGTTAAGCAACGTTCGACAACAGGGAAAGGGCGACAAGAGCTCTTTCTTCATTTTCGACTGTGAATTTTCTTTCTTCGACAAAAAGATCAAATAAAGAATCAATTCATTATTTTTTTCTTGCTGCACTGCAAGCCTCTCCTATCGCTCTTTGCCCCCTAGCTATTTCAGTTCATCAGCTATTTCATCGCTATGCGTGCGATGCAGATGCAGCCTTTCCGATTTCTTCTTCTTATACTATTCCTCGATCCATTTCTTTTCAATGATTTGATGATAAGCAATTCATGCACAATTCAATTCTTTCTACGCTCGGTTCAAACGAGAGACCCCAAACCAAGAAGACGGGCAATCTTCTCGTAGACTGAGCACTATTAGCTGTATATTATTCTGTACATACGGTGTAAATACCGTATATTCTTGTATTATTATATACCATATATAAAGAAGATCTCCTAGGGCACAAAGCCCATCTTTCTCTCCAATTCTACAAGCACTAACCCAATCTCACTGAATGAAGTTTCACATCTTTCGTCTCAACTTGTCGGACCGCTACTCGAACCCGGAGCGATGGGTGGGGAAGGAAGATGAGGGTGAACTTCAATGGATAAAGAAAGCACTCGATGATCAGTTCTCTACCGGGACAAAGAAGATGATCACCAGCAGAGATAGCAATTCGAACCTTTTAGTATCCCTACTGTGAGGGAGACTGCCCTTGTCCTACTTCCTTTGAATGAACACAAACCAATCACGTAATCATCTATACATATGTTATTATTGTATTATTGGAACATGATCCGATCTTCGAGAAGTAGTGTTATGATGCTTCCATCCCTTTTATCTTCTTTCGAGAGAAGAGGGGTACCCGTCTCTCGACGAGAAGTCTTTAGGAAACCTGTTACCGTGCTACTCTTCACTGATTAAAGATCTAACTTCATGGGTGACAGCCAGGGAAAATCCTCTCATCAACGGGACGGACACAAAGAGGAGAAGAGAATCCCCTCCTAATTCAAGTGTGGAGAATGATCGAACGGAGAAAGAAAGAATCATGCGCATGGCTCCATGTCGGCCAGTCATATTAATGGGAGGCCTAAGGAGTGCTACGAGTGAATGCGTAGCTTTGTCTTCTCTTATTCAATTTACAGTTACAGGTTTTTTGGAAAGAGAATGGCTGCTAAGCTAAGGAAGAGAATAAAGAGGAATTCGATCAAATGGTGGGTATCGTATATAAGAGAACTCCCCAAAGCAGCCATTCTCTTAAGAAGAGCTATTTTCCCTTGTTATTTAAAAAATGTGCATCACCATACTGAATCTAGCGCAAAGCAAGGAATGATTATCGGAAGTTGGCTACTTACTTAAGTAAATCAGTTCCTTCTCTAAGACCTAACTGCGCTGTCGAGGGAGATCTTTCAAGAGCACATCTCGGATAGGGAGGGACCGGATCCCGAAAGGCAAGAGGCTTTCATAAAGACGTATGAGAAAGGGAGGGTCGAGAGAGGCTTATTGCACGATCCACCCAACTCAGCTAAGCTAATAAATGCTGCATAAGAGAGTGGGAAGCCGGCCCCTGGGGGTGCACACCCATTTAGGAGATAGGCAAAGGGGTAAAGAGAGAAGTCATTGGATTTTGTAGTTCTCCAATGACTTGGATTTTTTTTTTACCATTCTGTCATCGATCACCGCTGGGTCGGTAAGTAAGTCACCCCAAGCATCGAGAAAGGTCAAGCATATATGTTTTATCAAACGATCAGCGGTCTCATTTATGCTATGCCCTGCACCGTGTTCTTGTGTGTTTATTGAGCTTTCTTCACTTCAGCGTCATGCGCTTTGCTTCGCTTTATAGAAGACCGTTGTTTTGAGAGTGAAAAGCAAGCGCAAACGATAGAAAGGATAGGATCGTCGTTGGTCCTTTTGCTATAACATAAGATTCTCAGCCACTCCAGAGGACTGGCTCTCTCTATATATATATGTATAGAATATCTAAAAAGGCAAAGAATGACTTTCGATTTACCTTGGCAACTCACTCGTGGGGCATGATATCCCATAATCTCTCAAGTACTTGCTGCACTTCCTGAGAAAAAAGTCGTCTTGGTATTGGATCCGCTCTTCTGTTAGCATGAACATTAATTAGATTCTATTCATCTTCTTTCTTTTTAAGAGACCCCCCCACCCGAACCATTCTTAAGACCACCAAGCCCTCTCGAATGAGTTCTACTATCGAAGCTTTCAACGTACACCCGGGGACAAATCTTTCACTCACTGAGAAGTGAAAACCTGTGACTAGATCGTCCTGAAGACGGATGCGACGGGAAGAAGTGGCATTTGGAAGTGTTGCTGACTTAACATTTAGGTTTCGGCATAACAAAGCTTGCACTGTTTTTTCGCACTTAGGCGCACAGCGTGCCATTGGTAATGATTCTACTACGGTGCCACAAATTCGCAAGCTGATCCTAAGTAATCGTTGTTGTTCATTGGATTCCGAAGGAACAACTTCGTTAGGATTGGGGAATTGCTGCGATTCTTCCTGAATAGCCTGGATTCTCCCGTCGAGAGTCACTTTGAAAGTATTACCTAAACTCTTCCGACTGAATATGATAAAGCCTATAAAACAACGAGCTACTATCATTTCTTCATTATAGATTGAGATCTTCTTCGAACTTAATACCAAAAGAACAAGAAAAGTTGAGCAAAAGGATCGGAACAAATTTGTCATTAAATGAGATTGAGAAAAAATCACTCCAGACAGCTTAACTCCGTCAAGCCTGTACTTTTAGTGAATAATTCTAGTTTGAGTTGTGGTTGGTTGTTGACCAACGGAAAGCATGGGAATAATTGGGCTCCTAAGAGCATGATTTTCGATCTTGTACCAAGTACATTGAACACCAACCCAATCTCGATGAAAATAAAAGGTTTTGCTCCACCTACCTCCTATGGAATCTCAACTATTCATTTACCAGGAATCCACTTCTTTGGTCAAACCTGCTGTCACTCCACTGGCTGTTAAGAAAGCTCCCATGAAGGCTTTTCCGGGGCTGGAAAAATGACTTCATCAGGATCGACCTCTAAAGTCGGTTCGTCCAAAGCCGCAGTGGCTACTGCAACAACTCAAATCGCAAAGATTGGAAAAGAAGATCCCCGTCAATCCCAAGGCTGTCACCTCCAAAGGGTCCGCCTCAAAATCCAGCAAAACTCCTACTTCTAGAAAGAAAGTTGCCGCCTCCGGGAAAGAAAGTGGTTGCTGCACTCCCTGGGAACAAAGTAACTACTCCTGACAAGGAGAAAAGGCACCCCCGGCCGCAAAAGCCAAGAGGGTCGCTGGTGAAATGCCTTCTCCCACCCCCATGTCGGTGGTGAGAAAGCCTCTATATAAGTATTTAGATGATTTGGAGTTTTCTTTGTAAGAGGAAGATTTCCCGGTTCAATTACGATAGAGTGATTCTATACAGGAAAAGCGATGGAACGGGCGGGGTCAAATAGGTCCAACAGAAGTATTCTCACAAGCAGCCAAAGATGAGCGAGGATAAAATTCCTTCGGGAAAGATCAGCTCTATATTCTATTTATATCAGGAAAAAACAAAAAACTTCGCGACAAACAAAGGCAACAGAAACCTGCTTCCATGCTGTCCTTGCTTGGCTAGCCATTTCGACCTTATCCGTCGCCCTCTTATTTATTTTAAAAGCCAGCCTGGCGACTAGAAAAAATCTAAATAATTCTGTAACCACCTCTTTGTCTTTGGAATGGCATTTATTTTCATCTTGTGTCTCTACCTAAGTAGAGTAGATCCAAACCCTCTATGAGCCTTTTCCTTCTTTATTTCATGAAAGTAGGCTTATTTATTCCGCCTTAAAAGCTTTTGTTGTTCTTCCTATCGCCCTTTCTTAAATAGAAATGGGCATCTTCTTATTTTCTTCTTCTTCAGCCTGAAAGGCTCTTCCCTGCCTAGCTCCCCTGAAAAAAGGAACTACCTTGCTTCGGCACACGATTCGGAAAACAGCCTAAAATTGAGCTTTTACCTCTCCAACCGCTGCCCTAACGAGTGGGAAAAGAGATCGGGGGTATCGATGTGGATGAAAGGCAGAGATGAGAGCGACAGAAGAGGAGTGGAACAACTACCTTCCCAGTCTATTCTACCTATTTGGTTGATTCTTGCCCTGGGCTGAACTCCCTTAATCCCGGGACTCGTTCCTTCGCTCTCCGGACTTCTTCCTTCTAGGCGAGTAAGGGCATAAACTTTTTAAAATAAAATAAAATAGAAAGACAAACTCACGAAGAAAGCACCGGTAAGGTTGTACCTAAGCCTAAGGGCTGGCCTTTACTGGATCTAATTCCCTCTGCGAGCTACCGGATCTAATGCACCATTCTTCGGCCTATTACGAACAGTTTCGATGTACCGGATCGTCTTTCGGCAGGAGCTTTGATTTGAGCCCTTATTCCTCTTTTATTTCAATGGGAATGGAATAAAAGAAAACTCTTTTTTTTAGCTCAACTAGTCGGTGTGGAAGGAACACGAACGCGTAATAACCAATCTAAACCTGCTCGCTACTTCATTGGTTATGATTTCTTAAATCAGTCTTCTTTGATAAGCAAGAAATGCCCTGTTTTAAGGAAGAATTTTATGTGCACAGAGGATGAATCTTTCAACAGCATTTCCGAAAGGAAGTCTTCGTTCATTGGCTTGAATTTAAAAGGGAAAGATCCTGAAAGTAAAGACAGAGTCCTGCGATTGAACAGTCTCGAAGTAGATAAGATTGAACATTGAGTCAGCGATGAGACCACAAACCCTTATATTTAAGGAATATCCTATCTAAAGACCATGGAAAGTAGAACGTCAGAGATAGACTGAGGTTCTTCACTCCGGCCCTAACCTTTTCCGGGGCAGTTCTACTAGTTAATGCATATCTTCTGGTGCCGCATACGAAGATGGTGCACTTCGCTATCTAATGAAAAGGGCTATCAAAATCTGTAATTGCGTATAGAAAGATGACTGTAACTTTCACTTTGCTTCAGTTCTTTCTTTTCTCTTGAGTAAGACTCAGTTGAATCGATAAGCCAAGGACCAATAGAGCTTAGCCATGTGTAGTCCGAAATGGTCTCGCGAAGCCGGTCCCCGGAGGCGTAAGATCCTCGATTTCTTATTCAGACAGATAAAGATTGAAAAGAGAGTAAGGTAAGCGGAACTGTCTCTCACTGATCTTTCTTTCTTTCTTCCACATAGGCTAGCTTCCTTGCTTGCATCCCCTTTCGTGCTTAGTCTCTCCTCCTTTCTGCACTCTTCTGGTACGAAGGGCTGACTAGACGGATAATTGTGTATATAAAGAAGACTTTGATCCTGGCTCAGAAGGAAGGCTAGCTATATGCTTAACACGTGCAAATCTAATGAAGTTCCCTCGGACACCAAAGAGATTAGAGATCCCGTAAGCCGGTTGAAGTAGGCCTTGTTCCTTAAGTCAAGTCAGATCCTATTAAAAGAGAAGAGAAGAAAGATTCTTTTTATTAGCAATTGAAGGGCTTAAAGCTTAACAAATTTGGATTGGCAGGAAAAAGGACAGCAACTATCACTCTCCCCTTTAGAGATAGGATAGGAGCGGGGAATAGAAAAAGAGTCTGATCTTTCCCTACGCCGGCTTAGCCCTTGGCTACTTACTCTTCCCCTTGCCTACTTACTTAGGTCAATCAGTGCCTTCTCTAAGACCTATGGTATACTATTAGTTTACATCTAATACCTCTGTTTCTGCTCTCCTTGCTTTAACTAAGGAACTGCCTTTCAGTAGGACTCTAAGAGCTCTACCTTAGAATGAGTTAGATTTCCTGTGCTAGCAAGAATGAATGGCATGGAAGAATAGCTTTGACGGAGGAAGTTATTTATTATAATAGTTGATGTCAGAGAAGAAGTTTGGTTGAATTCAATCAACAGTACCACTTTCAATTGAATCAGGTCTCTCAATTTCCTAAGAGAAGATAGAAAGGATTGTAGGCTAGATTCAAGGTATGCCTAAAGGTATGCCAGTTGATTGATTCTACTCCACTTTCCAGATTGGGTTAGTGTTACATCTATATCTATCATTGGTGTCTCTTATATAAGAGAAAGTCACTCTAGTGGTCTGCCCCTGTAACTCGAGAAAGAATAAGAGAATAAATCTCGTAGCGTAGAAAAGAAAGGGTTTTGTTCAAACTTTTATCGAAATTTCGTAAAGTAAAGAGAATATAATATTGACGAAATCGATCGAACACTACTTGAAAACGGCTCTTCTGCTCAGAAACAGAAACGAAATGTTCCAAATTTTCCTTACTTTCTCCCATGCTTGGTCAACAACCAAGAAAAGTGTTTTTCAGTTGGACTAACCAAAAGTCTTCCACATGGAGGGCAGAGCAATTCAAAAATTCATGTGATATGAAGCGCAAGTTATCTATTTATCAATTTGGTTCTAACATAATATAAGGTGATGATTTAACAACCACCTTGCCCACTCGTTATTCACCCAACGATTATAAAGATTTTTCCGTATCTGAAAAATCTTCAGATGAAATAAGTGTTTCTATAGGGGGCCCCCAGGTCTCCAATAGTTCCTCTTCTGATTCTGGGGCTGAGGTCCGAAGTGAGAGAAGGAGGGAAGGATAGCTGGGAATCCCACTTATAAGGAAATAGTCTTTTTCAGTATCTAATGAACCGAACGGCCATGTCGTGGGAAGAACAAAGTCACTGCTGGACCAATGCTAGTAGGTGCCAAATCAAAAGGCACAATTGTCTCAGTAGCAGATAAAAGTATGGAAGCTGGATCAGGAATCGGAATCTTCGGAATTGGGACAAACATCTCCAACCGAACTGGCACTGGAAAAAATATCTGAAAGATTCTCTTCATAGAGCTTTCGAAAGCGTACGTAACATTACTTTCTCCAGTCAGAAAGCCTCATGGGAAAGAAAACAATCCCCATTGAGAAAGTCCTCTGATGGATATTGATTGAGTGGGGAGATTTCTTGACCGTCTAGTTGTTTGTCAGCACCGAAGAAAGGGGATCCGGGAAGCCTAGTCCAATGACGGTGGAAAGCAAGTAGCTAACAGGGACCCGGCTTACTACATACTATTTCAGACGAAAAGCAAGACCAGACGATAGAGACCATATCCCTGTAGAAGGCGTGAAACTCGTCTTTGGGAAGAACTTTCTTTGCCACTTAAGAGTTATTCTCTTTCCTGGCGTGGAAGCCCAAGGACGAAAGCCGTAATAGTATAGCAGCGGTAAACAAGGGGTTCTTCGATGACCCTGAAGAAGAAATGCTTTTAAGTCCCCCTTTGTAAGTGAAGGAAAAGAAAAGTAGTTCCGGTGAGCAGTTCAGTAAGGAAAGTACTCGATGAAAGAAAATCGTTTTAGGAAGGCCTTTATCCTCTCATCCCAGGGGCAAGGAATGAAATCAAAATGCATTAGTCGGCTTTAGGAAAGGGAAGCCTCACTAAATTCCCTCTTCTTCTTGTTTCGGGAAAGCGCATCCCGAGTCCGTATCGACAGGAAAAGATTTTCATTAAATACCGGAGCTTGCACCAGAGAACCGCTTTGCTTCACACCCTCTTGTCTTGGAACCTCGACCTTCGATTGTCGATTGCCTTGGTACTTTGACCCTTGGCTAGTTCGCTGAGCTATATCAGGGACTTAGCGTTCGACTGTTGCCAACTCGGGGCTTTTTCCCGAAAACTTCTGTTCTGAGTGAGAAGTGGAAACCTTCTTGGTTAGAGTTATAGGAGAGCGAGAACCGTTCTAGGGAAATATGGATTCCGCACGCACCTCGAGAAACTGGACCAAAGTACCTGTTTTGTTTGTGAGGTGGTAAGGAAGATTTCTGAGAGTTGTTCCGTACTTCTTGAGTTCTGAACTAGAGGAGAAAGAGGAGATTAGCGGAGCGAAATCTATTTTCTTCGATTAGAGGGTGCTTACTTAAGTGTTGAAGCGTGGAAGCGGAATACTTCTAGTAGTGTTGTTAGTTGAAGGCAAGCAAGCCAGACCTAATCGCCCTTGATAAGGGAAACAGAAGACGTCCCTCAAAGCCCCATTAACGCAAAACAAGTCGATTCCTACGGTTTTAAATATAAATTTAAATATAAAGGCTAAGGGGTCTTACTTGACTGAAGGAGTACTCATATTATGGGGGCCTCCCCCAGACCCCCTATCTCGCTTTTTCATTTCCGTTGTCCCTCAACAAATAACATAAGTGAAGTGAAGTAGCGCTTCATCCCAGGCGAGACCTCCGGCCGCCTATGACAGAGAGAGGCCCTTCCCCTCTTTGAAATGCGGAAGCTCGCTTTATCAGACAACGACTTTATTTTAGATTATTAAAGGATGAACGGGTCGTTCGTCGTGGAAATATAAGGTGTTTCCTGTTGACAGTTGGAAGGCGGGTTAGTTGATGGGCAAGCTGACTAACGGGGCCACGAAGGGCCCAACGGATTGAGGGCTTAGAAATTGGATGCTTAACACAGTGAGTTCGAAGTCCTCATTCACCACCAACATGCTTCACTCCAATCTCGGGGGCAGAACCCGATCATCGAGAGAGCATGAAGCTTGCTGGCGACATCGGTGTCGGCGGAGTGTTTCGCAAACCTCCCGGCCTCACCCTAGCCCTAGGGTTGGCTCCGAGATAGGGAAAGTTGAAACCTAATTCTATATAGATCTCCCCTTGTAGATCCTTTATAAACAGGGCCGCTATCCAGGATCTCCGCTTTCATAATATAAGCTTTTTTTTCATACTCTCTTTTATGTCGCGTGTTTCGCTCGCTAAGGCGAGCTCCACTCCCATGCTTTCCGTTGGTCAACAACCAACCACAATTCTACTTTACTTCTTCACTAAAAGTACAGGCTTTCTGTCTCGAGGGAATCTTTGTTTTCAAACTAGCAATGGAAAATTTTACCTTTGTTGCGCTCGATGATAAGAACTCAGTCATCGAGGACTTATCTACTAGAGTACAAAATAACATGGAGGCAACTGGTCTTCAATTGCCTCCAGCCTGGTCGTCCGTCAGAGAACTTTTAGAACATATTTGGGATTTACAAGATACAAAAGTTAATTATGTAATTGATCTCAGCAATGAAATGGCGCGCGAGGACTTTGAAAATAGTTGTATCTGGAAGGAGCTAGTTAATGAGATCTCTTTAATGCAAAAGAGTCCCCTTGAGCAATTTGAGATTCTCCCATTGATAAAAATGAATATAGGAAACTTTTATTTCTCATTCACAAATCCATCTTTGTTTATGTTGCTAACTCTCTGTTTAGTCCTACTTCTGGTTCATTTTGTTACGAAAAAGGGAGGAGGAAATTCAGTACCAAATGCTTTTCAATCCTTGGTAGAGCTTCTTTATGATTTCGTGCCGAACCCGGTAAACGAACAAATAGGTGGTCTTTCCGGAAATGTTAAACAAAAGTTTTTCCCTCGCATCTCGGTCACTTTTACTTTTTCGTTATTTCGTAATCCCCAGGGTATGATACCTTATAGCTTCACAGTTACAAGTCATTTTCTCATTACTTTGGGTCTCTCATTTTCTATTTTTATAGGCATTACTATAGTGGGATTTCAAAGAAATGGGCTTCATTTTTTAAGCTTCTCATTACCCGCAGGAGTCCCACTGCCGTTAGCACCTTTTTTAGTACTCCTTGAGCTAATCCCTCATTGTTTTCGCGCATTAAGCTCAGGAATACGTTTATTTGCTAATATGATGGCCGGTCATAGTTCAGTAAAGATTTTAAGTGGGTCCGCTTGGACTATGCTATGTATGAATGATCTTTTATATTTCATAGGGGATCCTGGTCTTTTATTTATAGTTCTTGCATTAACCGGTCTGGAATTAGGTGTAGCTATATTACAAGCTCATGTTTCTACGATCTCAATCTGTATTTACTTGAATGATGCTACAAATCTCCATCAAAGTGGTTATTTATTTATAATTGAACAAAAGCGAGGAGCGAAGTTTAGGAGCTACCGAGTTTACGAGATTTCAATTCAATAGCTCCCTAAGGAGCCCCCCTCTGATAAGGAAATCAAAGAAAGAAGGTCCATTTTCCCACGTAGTTCGTCGGTTAAACCAACGATTCTCTTCTCAATTCTATCAATGCAATGAAAGAACCATCCCTTCCTATTTGTTTGTCCTGTCAGATAGAAAGAAAATGAGACCCCAAAGAGCCCTTCTTTACCACTTTAGGGGGTGGGGGTGAAGGGGAGGTTTACATACAACCGAGGGAAAGTAGTTTGATGGAAAATAAAATCATTCTTTTGGAGACAATTAAAACGTTGTCTCAGGGTATCACCCAACAACAGAATATGTTTGAAACGGACCATTTAGTGAACCCCTTACTTACGACTGTGAATAACCCGACGAACCCCGTGGTTCAAAATGTTGAAAACCCGGGGCCAGTCACCTTATATCATTTTGGTTCTCGAACACTCCGAACTTCAATTGCAAATTCTCTGAAAACTCTTTTGAACCAACACAACTTCCCTTTGCCTGAAAATTGGACTTATCTCCAATTAGTGGATGAAATTGTTGGCGAACCTGGAGATTTAAATCACTTAGTGGATATTCTAAAAGATATAACCACTTATGGCTTTTCCAGTCAAGCGTTCCATCAGTTGTTGGATTTTCTGCACACGTTGGCTCCGCCTCTTTAACCGAAGCTATTGCCTTGTTTGCTTTAATGATGTCCTTCTTGATTCTTTTTGTTTTCTAGTGACCCGAAGTTAGCGCAGTGAAAGGGAAGGACTTCTTTCACGCAGCCGTTTGGGGGGCCTTTGTCATGGTTAGTTTGCTTTGCTTTGGTTTGGCTTGCTTCCATGATAAGGGGAGGGGGAGTGGTGAGGAGGGCCCCCTCCAACAAGATTACTTTAATAGAAGGATTTTCACGTACAGGATTCATTTTTCTCCAAATGTAATTGGATGGGCTTAAAAGGACAAGCAGAGGAAAAATAGAACCTAAACCTAGTTAAGGAAAACTTGGCTTTCAACTCTAATTTCCACTTCCACTCCAAGAGGCTCGCACCCCAAGCCAAATCATTTGAAAGCTTGAATTTCTCGAAGGCTATAAAAGATGGCAGTCAGAGGTACGACTACTGCAATAAAGGGTACTGCGACTCCCACAATTTTGACTTATCCTGTTTGGGGGACAACTGGTACGTAGAAGATGGATAATAAACATGACAATATATTACTCGGACTCATCCCCTAGACATGTTACCTCTATTTTCTATTTTCATGCTTCATAAGTACTGTATCCGCTGGATTGAAACAGTCTCTTTCCTTTGTGCCTGACCTAACCCTCTAGCTCTTTACTTGCCAGGAGAAGGAAAGCAATTCCAACAACTGAAACTAGCTCGTAAAGTAGAGGATGCAGGGGCTGAAAGGAAAAGACCACTTGATGCAAGTATCGAAATCGAACTAGGATGAGTACTTTTGAGAATCAAGCATCTTATTGTAAAAAAGCTTTTTCTAGTAATCCTCCTTATAGAAGGGAAAGCATGAATCAATTATGTCAGCCCTCCTTGGCCTTCAATTACAGGAAACTCTGCTCAATGAGTCCTCTTCATTACCATGCTAAAGTACCGAAAAAGACTTTCCACTCACTTCCTGTCATTTGTGATTTCCTTTACCGACACATGCTCAGGGTAGCGCTTCTTATCTGGAAATCCATTCACACTTCAAGCTTAAACTAATAAAGAAATGGCACAGCTGAGTGCTAGAATCTTAGTCGATGGAAGTTAGATTCACTAATTCACTAAATGAATATTCGTTCAATTGAAATCATAACTGTCAAACTCTTTGTTATGAGAACAAAGAGCTAGTATAGGGGCTAGTAACTTTAACTAGATATGGTCTTGCTCTCAGCCCTTTTCCTAGAGATCTGATATGGAGTGTCGAACTCAGATACATATAAAGAGGGGATTGATTCAAAGTGTCTAGGTACCAAGAGTCAATGAAGAGAGGGGCTTGGGGCCCAGCAGACATAAGTCCTTAAACCGGAAAGATCCGATCTACGAATTAAGATGTGCTAATGGCAGCGATATGCCTAACCCTCCTATCCTACTCCTACTGATATCTCAGGATGGACATACTAAGATTAGATGGAATCCTCAGGGCTTGCATTATAGATTCTATATAATAGAATAAGGGCTAACCGCAGTTGCTGGACTAGCACTTAAATTAGCTGTGACAGTATCCGTTGGTGCGAGTGAGCCGCTGCATCGAGAATAGGAACGTGTTCAATTAACTGGTGTCACCACTCTTACTATGAGGGTTTCCGGTGTGATAGAATCAATGGCAGAGAATGCGCTGTGAGGAAGAAAAGGCCTCTTTGGCAACTATTGAATACGGTCTTTGAGAAGGAGCTGCTATTTATTGAAGGAATTACCGGGACGAAGCCAATCACACATTTCTACTTTCGACCAGGTCAAGATATCCACATCTGAGGAAGAGCAGGGATAATCGTAAACTAAGAAGAGAGGACGCAAACACATTCATTTAATTGGACAGCTTTGTTAGCAAGAAGCGGTTAGCGGAACTCAGTTCCACGAGCTACTTCTTTGAAGTCTTTTTCTGGGACTAGAGCTTTTGGGATTGAGCTTGAAGGCTTTGCTTTCACTAAGGGACTGGGATTGATGCCAAGACTAGATTCGAAACTAGAGATTGCTCTGATTCTTATTCAAACCGAAGTGCGCAATAAGGAATGGCGGGATGGATTACTTGCCCATAAAGGCTAGGCGCCTCAGGGAAATGTTAACCACATAGGGATGCCTTCAGTCTCTTCCCAGACCGGTGAGCGTGAAAGCCATGCTATCAAGAAAGAAAACCAGCCCCTCTTATGACTTATGACTATTCATATTATACTCTGCAACTCGGCTTCAAGCCTCTCTTTCAAGTACCAAGTACGGAGTCAGAGGGGCACTGGGAACTCTCACTGTTTGCTTTTTTATCTTCCTTGACCAGATCAAAATGAATCAGTCTTCGCTTTAGCTATGGGAAATTCTCTTAAGCAATTCAGTCAGCTCTGAACTCAATGATTGCAAGTCCAAGATCAGCTGTTCAATGAAACTCTGCCTTGAATTTAAAGAAGGGCATGAAGGGATCGAACTCTGGCTTTTCGGGCATCCCCGGTTTGGAATTCCTAGCCTTTCTAGTGGCATAGAAAATCTGTCTTAGACCCCTTATCAATATGTAACACTTTAGGGAAAAAATGGAATCTTTTTCCCGCCCTACGAAGCACCAGGTATCAGGGTCAATTCACCTTGATATTCTCCTGGGAAATAATACACCAAGGCCCCGTCTCACCCGAGGATGACTTCTACTTATCAGTATTAATGCTATACTAATTAGTCTTACTACAGGGTGAGAATGGTAGGGACAACAGGAACGGTGCTTCAAATCATACCCATCCTTGGGTTTTTAACATAAAATACTATGTATGCATTCGATTCGCACAAAAGGATGAGACTTTCGTATACTTCTTTTAGTTCGTATACTTTTTTTAGGGTTAGGAGGTTTCATAATGGAGAGTATAATGAATGGGTTAATGATCAAATTTCTTTTTTTAATCGTTCTAAGGATGTTTTCTTACCCGGTGAAGAATTGAATTCCTTTTACGAGTGTCTTGATAAAATTTATGATAAATTAGTCGAAGATAAAATAATTGACCCTGAGTTATTGCCTGAGTCCGCGCTCCATTTAATTAAAGAGCGTATTCTATCACCCTCGGGTCACTTCACTCGACTAAGGGTCGTAGCGAAAGAATTCCTCCTTCAATTCAAGAGCTAATCAGTCTTGCTTTGGCCAAGAAAGCTCTTCCCTCATCACTCTTCTATTGACTATTGGGATAAGAAACATCCAATTCCATGCCTCTCGAATAGAGTTGACCTATTATTAACATTTTCTGAAAGAAGTCCTTATTTAAAAATGAAAAAAGCTAAGAGCAAAAAGCATGCATAGCATAGAGATTGCTCGAAGATCCAAGTAAAAACCTGCTGCGCAATACCGACACCTTCACATGAAAAGTCAGCCTTAGCCCGACATTACCCTCAAAGACATTCCAAATAAGGTAGTTCCTCGAAAGGCCTCAAAAAGGCAATAAGTAGCATCCTGCCAGTTGTTCTTGTGCCCTAGTCGAAACTTTCTGCGGCTGCCATGTCTAACCCTATTTGAAAGAGTAAGGGGCCTTCCCTTGCGGGAGCAATTCCATAGCTACCTGAACACAGACTTTTCTCTATATTTATACGAAAAAATACCCGGAATTCAATTCACCTTTTGCATTAGTCTTTCTCGATGGGATGAAGACAAGGAACTGACAGATGCCCAAGATCTTTCATTACTAGAAAAGGTATCCCACCCGCGGAAGGGGATGACTTTCAGGTTTGACATGAGAATCCGCAATATTCATCTGACTCTCACTCTCGTACCATGCCTGTTGAAAGTTTCTTTCTAAGGGCTCCGGGTAACTTGCTTTCTTAAAACGCATTCCCCCGGCTCTGATTGCTGTTGTTCTCTTTGCTCCTCTTGAATAAGTCGTTTTCTTAGGACCTTCGCCTTTGATTTCCTTGGGTTCGGTTGACCTATAGTTGCTTTTCTGGTGGAGAGAAAGGTTGCATTTAGGGTCCCGATTTCCTCGTCCTATAAATAGAAAAAGAGAAGAGAAGTCGTAGCTTTTTGATCATTACGCTTGGAGAACTTATCCAAAAATTTTATAAAAAAAAAGTAAGAAAGAGTTCTGGTCGTCTTGGTATTGCACCTTTCTCTAAAGACCTTATTTGCAGTACAAATGAAGAAAGAGAAAGTTTTCTAGACGACCGAGACCTTCCCACTCTCTCGTCCATTCCTCTTAACCAAGGAATGGGGAACCAACTTATAAGGCCCTTCCATCTATGAAGATAGTGGGGGATATGGCCTAGAAGAAGGGTGGAAACCCTGCAAAACTTAGGTCTCGCCTCCCCTCCCTTGTCAGGTTGTGGAGCTGTTCTCCTTCCATTCTCTGGCGACAGCCGGTAGAGAGTCCATGCAGAGGCATAAAGCCGATGTCGGTGCTCCTAGCAACTTGTCCCAAGGTAGCTTCTGGCTACCTAGGATTAGATACGCATTTGATGAGAAGAATGAGCGAATTAAAAGATTTTGATCAGTCAGAGTTCTTGGCAGATGTGTACTATCCTGAACTGGTAGGTCCTCAGCCTTTAATACTTAGTCTCCATATCCTTACGATAGTGGAATATGAGGATTTCCTGCGCTTGGTACGGTGAGTTGCTAGCTATGGACCAAAGAGAAGGGCATATCTTCTCTTCTCTCAATTCCGCTTCTTGATGCCCGACCCGGGCTAAAGAAATATTCTAGTCAAGTCGAGAGCTAGAGAGAATAGATGTTTCGTTCCAAGGATGAAGCGTTAGCTACTAGGGAGTCATCAAAGTATGAGTCCATACACTTGCTAGCTAAGACTGGATTGTCAAAGACCTGATTCCATTTCTTAAGACCTTCCTTCTCTCTCCAAAGGGATAAAATGCGAACACTTCTTTCATGATAGTTGGTCGAATGTTCCCCTTTATAGTTGAGTTTCGCCTCTTTCCTTGGCCTTATTGAGCTTCTTGTAAGAAAGCGCGAATAAAATGAACCGGAATGGAATCCTATCTATGGGCCTGTACCTAAACTCTGAAAGCGGTCACTCTAATTCCGTTTATCTCCTTAACAGTACAGCCACTCCTACTTGACTTTCCCGTCGGTTGAGCCACTCCCATTCCTCTCGCTTTCAGCGGACAGACCGATCAATGAGTACGTGTGACACCAACTTTTTCATCTCTACGCCTCTCCCTTCCACCCTCCCTTAGTAGTGGCCCTTTTCAAGCAAAAAACACGGGGTTGGGCGACCTCTTGCCTCTATTTCCAACTGGCGAAGGGCAGGTTGGGAGCTAGGAAGAATAGGAATAGGAGCAAAGAGACTCTTGCAGAAATAGTGCTATAATTTCAATAGCTTTAGTATTAGTAGCGGTAGTAGCCTTAATAGCATTGATAGACTTCCTTTATAGGTATAGAAAGGAGAAAAACCAGTATGGAGCCAGCGTCGGTCAAGTATAGCATGTAAACGAGGATTGGTACGAAGGCTATCTCTACATTAGTCATCTGAGTCCCGCTAGGAATTGAGTTATTGATTTTAAAATCCCGGCAGGAATAAAAAAACCCAAGAATTTTTTATAAATCCTATCCCGTTTTCTAAATCCTATCCCGTTTTCTAATGATTTCAGCAAGAACACTTTCCGGTCAGGCCTTACTATAACCAACCTCACAGATCCCTTTTACACCGATGTATCATACTCCCTCGACCAGGTCATCATAAGAAAATACTGCAAAATCTTTCCGAAGTGAGAGAAGGAGGGAAGGCGCGCTACAACTAACATAATAGCCAACTGAAAAATGCTAGCTAGCTAGGCTAGCGCGCAATGGCTTTCTCTGAGAGGGGCGTAGCGCTTTTCATTTTGATAGGAGTTTTTGCTTGCTGCTCGCTTGCTCTCAGCCACTTGTGGCTTAAGTAGTGGTCGGCATTCCTACGTGCTCTTCCTTGCCGACCACTACTTAAGAATCCAAAAGTCACCTTTTGATGTTGTCGTGACGCTTTGGTTATGAAGGTTACGGGGGTCTGGGTTTTTGGATGAATTCAGTCAGCGAAAGTCCCTCAAACTCAATCAATATCAACAACATGTCGTGACCGGTTAGGCTTGGTTGATTTTGTCAGAAAAGAAAATGGGTTTCGGGGATTCATTGATTAGTACACCTCTGGTGCTGGTAAGGTCGGGGCCGTGGTCGTCCGTCTCCAGTTTGCCGGCCAATAAGAATAAGATCTCTGATATTTACCAGACAACTGGCTTGGTTTGGCTATTCCTTTCTATTGAAAAGGAGTCAGCTATCTGTGCGAGTCACCTTCTTCTAGGCTCCGCTAGACGACACGGCATTCTCGTTCAAATATAGGCCGGCCGTACTTGTGATGGTTCCCAAGGATCCAATATGATACCACTTAGGTCTACGTTGCCACGATATTGTTCTATGGAAGCGGGCAGGCTTGTTAGAAGTTCGGCCCGGTTTTTTTGGTGTCGTAGGGGAGGGATTGACCTTTCTAACGCATATTCAGTCGTACCGGCGTGGTCCCACTGATTTTCGATCGGAGCATCAAGCAGCGCAACCCGGTTCGTTTTACTTGACTAAGCCTCGTGCTCGTCCAAGGAGGGAGTTTGCTTTACCCAACTCCCTTTTTGATAACAAGGAAGAACCCCCTGACCGGACATTCATTAGTTTCGAATGAAGAATGAAGAGTGCCCTGTCCCAGAAAGCAAAAACTCCTATCAAAATGAAAAGCGTGACTTTACTAAACAAGCAATCAAAGTCCTATCTATTCTATTAGTAAATAATAAAAGTGCTTTACTAATAGGATAGGGCTTTTCTCGCTTGTTGCTTTCTTCGAATCGCATGCTTTCGCGCATTAATATTAATACATATATATATATAAATATACTTGAGTTTTCTTTTCAATAAGGTAAGGGGCGCCCCATCTATAGTAAGGGGCCTTTTCAATAAGGCTCGCGCTAGGCGCTCACGTTTTTTGGCTTCCCTAAAATAGAATATTTTAAAAATTGGTAAAGACCCACCCCTTGTTTCAGTCAGAATGAGTCCCCGGTACCCCGGGACATTGGCTTCCGCCAACAGTGGACTATTAAGAATCGCATCCCGCGCATATTCTACATTATAGCCTGCAACTGATTCAGCTTCCGCTTCTGGGAGATCAAACGGAGCTCGATTAGTTTCTGCTAGACAAGAAATGAGGAACATAACCAATACAGGGAACAAGGGAATACCAGACCATATCTGCTTTTGCGCCATGATAATCTCACTCGAATTACGGGGACCTACACATATTAGTACAGTATACCGGAGTCCCCGGCCAGAACCACACGTGCAAGTTTCCCTGCATGTGGCTCGTCCGTGCTTTCCGAGGTGCTACCTGTGACTCAGCATAGCATGGGAGAAGGCGGCTGAACTGCACACGAGAGTGTTCAGAGCATTGTCTGAGTGAGTAGGCAGCGTCTACCAAGCAAAGCTTTCTTTAAGAAGCTGGGTTGGTTCCTTTTCGGCGACCGCCTTTTCTTTAGGTGTTGGGGCAAGGCAAGCCCCAGGAAAGTCTAGGTTGGCTCCCAGCTCCATCTCGGCCGGCATCCTGCTCTCGAGGGAGTGGAGCGAACTACTCATTGCTGTGTTGCCCCAACCCAAGGAAGGGCATTTGGTGAAGAGCATTATTTTGAAGGAGGGAAAGCAGGGTTGACAAGCCACTTCGAGGAGGCGACTGGACTGGAGTGCTTTCATCAAATGATGCATGTGGGCTGAGCCATTCCCAAGTGTGGCCCGATTCGGCCTGACCTGGTCGGGAAGAGATTTACATAGAGACTACTTTTATCCGGAAATATCTTTCTATGTTAGCTAGAGGGGGCGGGTTTTCTCCTATTTTCTATGGTAGTCCCGCTGCGGCCTCTGCCCGTCCGTCCCGTCTCATCTTAATTTGGCTATACTTGTATGTAGCCAGCCATGTTAGCTTCACATGAGAGTCTTTTTCTGCACTCATCAGTCAGCTCGGCCCCTTTCCTATTCAGCTTTGCCGCCTATTAAGAGAATAGGTCCCGTTCAAGCTTTAGCCCGCCTTTATTCATCTATACTAGCTGCCACGCACGACCCAATAGGAACGATTTGAGCGCCCCTCTCCAGATAAGAAGCAAAACGCGCCATCACCTACAGCCCTTTCCTCTGCCGGGGACTTACATGAAATGAAAACGGGCGGCATCGTCGTATGCTCGACATTTGTTGCCCTGGTTTATATCCCGGAGTACTCCTATGGCCGATCTGTCACCCAACCTCCTTAAACAACCTAAAGGCTTGGTCCCGTCCCGTTTGGAGTTGGAGAATGGACCTTATGGGACGGCTTAGTCAGTTATTCTCGCAGTTCAGATAAGATTCGGACCGTCACTTCTCTGAAAGCATGGTTTTTGCCTCCCTCTCGTTGGGTGATCCCTTGCTCTCACGTTCGAGTGTTTGCTCGTCGTTTAGGCCGGTGAGTGAGATTTTTGCTCATTGCAGTCACCTCCGGGGTTCTTCGCACCTGGATAGTACCAGGACCCTTGTGCCCCGGCCCTTGATCAGATAAAGCTGCCCGCCCGAAGCCCGCCCTATGACCCACAACTAAAAAAAAATGAGCCTTGCGACGAGACGCGAACATTCCCCATGCTGCGGTTCCCTCCGGTCTGTTCCCGGGTTGGGTTAGGGGAACATCCGAGCGATTGCCTTCGCGGATCCAAACGCGCTCACCACAAGGCGCACAATAAGAATAAGACCAATAGAGACTTCATAAGAAACCATTTGAGCTGCAGATCGTAATGCTCCTAGAAAGGCATATTTCGAATATAGAAGAGTGAAAGTTCCCAACAATCAACGAGTTGATCATACCCTTCTATGAACCGTACGAGCACGTTCTCTGTCACCCCCCATCGCGCTTACGGCTCTATACCCCAACCCAACTTGCTCTGGCCCCGGGTCCTCCCTTTCTATTCCTCGGTAAGCGGACCGTGGGAGCATGGGGGGGCGATATCCGCTTTTGACTGATATCTCGCTTTTGTCTCTCCTGACCGAACCCGCCAACAATAGAAAAAGTTGTTCTTGCCGAGAGAGTAGCGTCGGAGACATCTTTATCTGAGGAGGAAGCTTCGTCGACCGGCTCCTCAGATAAAGATGTTAGGATTGGCCGGCTCATCCTCGGAATCCGAAAATAAAACAGAGGCAGAACTGATTATTTCAGGGACATATATATCTAATCAGACTGAATAGGATTTGAAGAACTGTCACGATCATTCAATCAATTTCAGCAGGCGGGAAGGGCGCGAAAGCTACCGTTTCTAGAATGCAAGCAAGGTTAGCTTGCTTACTCTCCTAGTAGCAGTAGCGTTCGCTGGCGACAAGGAAGGAGGCATTGGAAAGACTAGACAGACCATACTAAAGTAAAGAGGCATTTAGATTCAGGAAGCGACTAGTCGCTTCTGTCGAAGTTTCTAGAAGACCGATCACTGCATAGAGAGATCCATATACCAGTCATGAGCTATTGCTCATGCCTAGAGAGGCGGAAGCAGTAGTTTCTAGGACGAAGCCGAGCCACTAGTGGAGTTTCGAAGGAGACCTACTATATGTATACTGGATTAGTAACCGGTGAAATACAAAAAAAACTACATATTTTGTTGAGGCAATTCTTACTTGTTCATCGTCAACTAATCTAGCTCCTGAAATATATGACATTCTTGATCCTTCCTTTTACTAGTCTTCTCGGCTGAAATCATAATCATAAAGGCTTGTCTTCTCTCTGATGATCTTTTCTATAGGGTCGAAGTTTAGACCGCTCAAAATGGAAATTTGTCGCCTTATTTTTTCTTTTGAAGAGAATTCCTACTGCTAAGCCCACGTTCAAGCTAGTCGAACTAGAGCCTTATCTTATGCCAATGAGAACCAGGAGAAGAAGGAAATTGGATTCTCATTCCCAAGGCCACATCTATACTACGCTATTCTTCGGATTTGATGCTTTCTTCCTCTTATAACGAAGGATAATCCACTCCTTCTCCCCTGTCTAATTGACTTCTGGTTTTGATTGAACCTAAAAGAGATCTCCCTTAGGATCCCGTTTTTATGCGCCTAACTATTCGTCTTTCAAGGATTATCTTCCGTTTTTGGTCTTTGATCTGTGTATGATCAAAGGCGCTAGCTCTTGTTCTGCCCGTAGCCGTCTTTTGTTTGACTCTCCCTCGGTTAGGCCTCCCCTACCACCCCTGTTCTCTAGTCGGGTTGAGGACTTTCTCCTCTTTCCTTTTCCCTTGGGCGTTCACGTTGGGGATTATCACTAAGTAAAGTCTCTTAGGCTGAGATAACCTTTTGATGCCTAGAAACGAGTCAACAAAGAAGCGTCCAGCGAGTAAGCTCGTTACTGATATTTCAGGTCAGTGACTTCCTGGGATGAGAAGAAGGATACCCTCAGTGAAATGGGTATGAACGTAACCTCCCTGAATGAAGATAGCTTCCCGGGAAAAGTAAGGATTCGACTAGCTTTGAGCTCTCACGTAGTTCAGGTTGAATCAGTTTCCTTTGGTTCGGTGGTATCCTGTATATAGGATGAAAGCAGATTAAAGGAAGGAATTTTTAAAGCTAGAGTCAGTTGACATGAAAAGCCTTTTCTTATAAAGGTGTAGATTAGGTGGGTGTTCAGTGAGTGAAAGATCTGACATTTCAACTAACGAGTGAAAGGAAGATCCATTAGAGCCAGAGGCAGAGCAAGGCGATTCGGATGAAAGTGATCCCCCAATCCTCGCTCGGTACCAAGGGTAGAACTTCATGATTGAATGTCTATCGCTTTAACGGAACTTTGGCAACGAGCCTCTTATCTTAGCTTCGAAAATCCCTGAGGGAAGAAAGCACTACTTCATCTTCATGGGAAGAGGGATTCTGTCCAGCCACAGGTTCCCCGAAGCCCCGAATGGATTGGATCGTTGAACCCATTTCATATGATTGGAGTAGCTTGCTTTCTGGGCGCTGCTCCGCTATGCGCTATTTATGGTGCTACTATAGAACTGAATTCAAAGATGGTTACATTATATTCTGTGTGGCTAAACACCGCTGAAGAGACCTATGGGTCTCTGCTAACTAAAGGTCCCAAAGATTCGGGCTTGCTATTTCCGTTATGTTTTACTTTACTAGAGGACCCCCATTTTTCAATGGTGGCCCTCGTCTATAATAAAAAAGTCTTCCTTCAGCAATTGTAGCAGCTTCGGCACCCATAGATTTTTCACCTTCTAACATAACTCCCTTTCCCAATCGTTGACCTTGACAGTGAACTCGTAGACGAGGCTTTTCCCCGAATTTAACAGGGAATGAAGTTCTTTACTGTGAAGTGAATGTCTCACTTCGCCTTCTGTCGGGTTTTTCTTTCCTCTCATGTGGCAAGTAAGTTTGTCTCTAAGCTGTGCTTCTGATCTGTCACTGGCAATCTATCTTCTCTCTCTCTTTCCGACCAGAGACCGATGCATTTTATGGGATCGA